GACTGTAACCTTTTTTCTTAAAATCTGAGTTTAGCCCAAACCAAATTGGCAGTAATAGGGATGAAGCAAAAACCTCAATTATTAATTTAATGATTGGTAATGATTGATTCTCACCATTGATTTTTCAATTTTGAAAAATCAATGGTGAGAATCAATTCCAGAATAGAATTAAGAACTAAGGTCGGAAATCTCGATATACAAAGATACCTAAGAGACACCCTATTTTTACTACTAGAATAGAAGAAAAGATTATACAAAAGACTAGCATATCAAAATCTCTTAAACAATTTTCAATTTTAAGTAGCGTCTCGTGATTCTGTTGGGTATTAAATTAGATTGATACAATGATGGGAAATAAATTTAGGGCTTGTGGAAAGGCACGAAGATACTTTGTATTTAAACTCACGAAAGGCTATGAGTGCTCAGACATACAATCAGAATAGTTGGTCGACTCTTATAGTATAGAGTAAAGGTAAAAATTGAAAAAAAAAGAATATATGTATGTAGTAATAGTGGTAGTGGGTTCTACCGATTCTTTCATAGAAAGACAGTAAGCTTAGATCAAATAGAAAATAGAGGTATCTGATATATAGTTGTCTATAGAAAAGGCGCGTGGATCATCTTGTACTTAATACTTCCCGATTCTACCGGAAATCTTAAAATGTTGAAACTTATTGCAAATGTATTCATTGAATTGATTTGGTTCATCAATAGTCTTAAGTCAGAATCCTATTTTGACTCTGTGCCATTGATTCCACTATGATTATTAAATAATAATAGAATAATTCCTTCATAGAAATAGGGGACATAATTCACATGGATATAGTAAGTCTTGCTTGGGCTGCTTTAATGGTCGTCTTTACATTTTCCCTTTCACTTGTAGTATGGGGAAGGAGTGGACTCTAGTGCTGTGGGCACTACAAATACTAAATGGAGTAATCGATTGCTCAATCGAACTGTATCAATTTTTTATTGATCCTTTTGCGAAGCCTTACCTTAAAAAAGTATTCAAAATTGTACTGGAATAGAGTAATAAATCATTATCATAATTGTATTTTGAAACTCAAATCTACGCATAATAGGAGATTCTTTCCAACCTAATTTTGACTAAATAGTCTATATTTTTTTTCTAAAAGAAAAGCCATTCTGTTATTATGACACTATATATTTTCTTTCCACTGTAAGCAAAACGATTAGTGATTGTCCAAAGAGGTCCTACACATAATAAAATTAGATCTTTCTTCCGTTAGGCTATTTATATATCACACATTTAACATTTGTTTTTAACTTCTAGAAATTATACTTTTTTGACTCATCTCATGTTTTGTTTAAACCTGAAAAGCGGCCAGGTTTACTCTAACCCCTTTTCCAAATCCGAAGAAGTTATCATATAACTCCGCGGATCATCCATTAATTGTTCAATCAATGACTTCTTGAGATGAAAAAAAAAGAAATAGAATTTAAGTTTTATCTTATCTATATGTACATCTAATATATACATATTGTAATTTTATCTATATGAAGCCTATATTAATATTAGTATACAATACTAGCTAGTGTGGTAGAAAGAACTATATATTATAGTTCTTTCTACCACACTAGCTTAGATACTTAATAAGCTACTTCTGTTCTGATTCCAGCTCAGCGCAACCATTTCATTTAAGACTTAGAGTTTGAATTCTTTTCTTTCATTTCTTGAATCATTGAATTGAACTGCTAAGAACTGATAATTCAAGTTTCATTCAAATTAATCATTTTGGCTAACTGTTTTTACATAGATGATAAGTAAAAAAGCAGTAGGAATTAGAATGAACAGTGCAGTAGCAATAAGTGCGAGAATATTGACTTCCATAATCTAATCTTTTTTTTTCGCAATAACTTAACTCGGGATCTAATCCCATAGAGATGAGAAATTTGATTCCTGTAAATTCAATGGGATGAATTGTATCTTGATGATACTGAATCAGATCAATATTATGAATAAAAATTTCTGATCCATCAAATCAATTTCTCGTTGAGAATTGAATAGTATAACATAGGGAGATCTTTTATTCATACAAAAAACCATTTTTGATTAGATCAGAAATACCTATCATTAGGTTTTCATCCTTTTTCCACTTGTTCTTTTCTATAACCTATCATCTTATCTTCCTTATATAATTCTTCTACTTATACATATACATAGAATTTTGTATATAGAATTATAAGGTATTATATAACCGGTATTCTCTAGGGCATACAGAGAGCCAAACAGTATAAGTGAGATGTAAAATAAGGTAAGGTTAAGTCTAAAAAATCGACTATTCAAGCTTTACCTTTACTAAGAATAAGAAAAGAAAGGAGCCTTGCTTGGTTTTGTTGGTCTTTTATTTTATATTATTAGTATACTCTTTGTTGGATTAGAGTTAGAATGTATACATCAAAAATTAAATATAAAATTGGAATGAAAATGAAATAAATTGTTTCAAATCAGTAGTCATAATTGAGGCTAAAAAAAAAAAATTCCGATTTCGAAAAGATGTGCTTAACCTGAAAAGTACTTCGCCGTAGAATTAAATTCTATTAAGATTAAGTTCATTGTGTATCATATAATAAACAAAGATATTTTGTGTCTGTACCCACCCAAAATATGGGCACTCTATTCCATTTCATTGATCAAGAGCAGAATGATTGAAAAAAAAAGAGTGTATCTCTTAAACTTTAAATACTGAATATAACAATAGTACCAATTGTACTAAATCTACATATGTTTTTCCTTATCAATTAGTACTAGGGGAAGAAAAGGAACTTCCCATATTTATCTGATGAGACATGCGAAACAAAAGAAATAATCTCCACGACGGGAATTTGTTTAATTCTATTTTGCTCCTCGTCTTCCCTTTCGCAAAAGTTGAGAAATGAATTTCTCAATTCATTAGATCCTAGTTCGGGACTGACGGGGCTCGAACCCGCAGCTTCCGCCTTGACAGGGCGGTGCTCTGACCAATTGAACTACAATCCCGGCGAGGTGTATAGCATACATATACTTAGGGTTTCATAAGAATATTCTACTCGTCATGTTGAAACATAACAGATATGCGAATGCTATATTGATATCATAAACACGGGCTTTAGTGAGAGTGAGACGGATTATTAGTAACTACGGGTTATTAGTAACTAGTGATTTTTTATTTTATTGTTAAATATAAATAATCAATCTTTCAATGAGATGAGAAAAAAAATAGATAGAGAAAAATTTTTCTTTATTTCTCTACGAAGCAGGCATTACCCTTTCTTTTCTGTAGGATAAATTAATTATATCCTACTCATGGGGCGGTGAATTCTTGGGCCGAGCTGGATTTGAACCAGCGTAGACAGTCGTCAACGAATTTACAGTCCGTCCCCATTAACCGCTCGGGCATCGACCCAGGAAGAATTCTTTCTATGCTTATTGATAATCCATGATCAACTTCCTTTCGTAGTACCCTACCCCCAGGGGAAGTCGAATCCCCGCTGCCTCCTTGAAAGAGAGATGTCCTGAACCACTAGACGATGGGGGCATATCCGCCCGACCGTCATCATACTATAATGATAGTATGAATAGTTTTTTGGAATTGTCAATATAATCTAATGGCATGGCTAGAGTTGAATAGTCTTTTTATATTCTGATTCTATAGGATTTAAATTGAACGTTTTTTTTTCTTCCATTTTTCTAGGTAAATAGAATTTATTTTTCCATTATGAGTCTACTACATATATGTATATATGCAGTAGATTCATAATGGAAAATGGCTAAGTCATGAATTGAACAGGCCCTTTTAACTCAGTGGTAGAGTAACGCCATGGTAAGGCGTAAGTCATCGGTTCAAATCCGATAAAGGGCTTTTTTCATGAAACTCGAGTCTTTGTCTTCGTGTTTCATCGGAGAATACAGATATTTTTGATAGTAACAAAAGGCAAACACCATTGTAATATTTATAATATAATGAGTTCTAATTAAAAAGTTTAACATTTAATCATTATTATACTGACTAATTGAACTTAATGGGTGGGGTGTTCTACCCTGTAGTGACATAATAGTCCTCTTTATATCTTATTATTTTTTATTTAAATATTCCAGGAGACATAACATAAATATTCTAGATATCCAACCCCTATTTTTTAATCACAAACCAAAATATTCCTACTTCCCTATTGTTCCTACCAAACCTACCATAAAAATGGTAACTAAAAAAAAAAGTAAGTGGACCTGACCCATTGAATCATGACTATATTGGCTATTCTGATATTGAAATTCGATATATATTAAATTGTAGAAAGCGGGTTTTTTATTTCCTTTTTTAGTTTCTTAGATCACAAAAGACAATAATTTTTCGATATTTATGATTTGATTTTCTTGTTAATGGACGCTCTATAGGAATAAATCGATATTCTTTTCCGATACATATAATATATATATATATATAATATATTTCGAAAATCCATTTTTCAATTCCTTGATTTCAAAATCTGATTCCAATATTGTTTTGTTGTTTTGTTTCAGCAATGCAATAGAGAACGAACGCGAGAAAGGGGCTTTCAGTTCCAATTTATCATTATTTCATTTAATATTTAATTTAGGGGCAGGGAAAAAAGGAATTTTCCTTTTTTTGTTTGACTCGTTAAAAGATATACTCTGAAATATGAGTCAGAGGAAAATTCAGGGTTCAAATGGTTATATAGTAAAGACTAGTCGAATTGAACTCATGGATTTACCTAGGTCGGTTTATCAACCAATAGAAAATAAAAAAGAATTCTTCTTTTTTTTTTTCGAAACTCATTGTATTCAAAAGGGCATGGAACGACGAATCGTCCATACATAATTGAACTATCACATGCCCTGAAAATGAGATGACGTGTTCGGAAATGGTTGAAGTAGTTGAATAGGAGGATCACTATGACTATAGCTCTTGGTAAAATTGCCAAAGAAGAAAATGATTTATTTGATATTATGGATGACTGGTTACGGAGGGACCGTTTCG